TCCTTTGCTCTGATGTCTCAAACCACCCTATTCCTTTGTTTCTTATGATGTTTTTGAAAAATGGAATTTAATCCGCTTTTCAAGCAAAAGAGTAAAAGTCCAATTATTTGAAGAATTTTTCTTTTATAAGTTATAAGTTGAAGTTAATTGAATATGAATAATAGAAGAAGTTCTATTTGCTCAATGAATTATTTCCCTCTACCCCTCCTTTGTTTGTCCACTACTTCTTATGAATCTAAACAAAAGAATTTCTATAGACCCGGAAAAGAAGAAATAGTAATCTTTGATGAACAGGATAAAAATCATTATTATTTCGATACAAGACGACACAGGAGAAAGGGTAGAAAATCCTTTCTCTTGTGTCGAATAGAAGATTAGGAGGACTCGTAATCCCCCCTCTCCTAGAAGTATTTATTCTTCCTTTCATTTGTCCCGTCTTGCCTTGTATCCTTCCTTTTTTGTAGGCCTATTGTCTAGTACTAGAAATGGGATACAAGTAATGAATTCCGGACCCCCCGCAAAAACAGTATAAACAAAGCAAGTAAAGGGATTTAAATAATTTTTTGATCATACCTTACATAACATAATTATATTGATCAACAAGAATTCCGCGCTTTTTACTAACTTGATGTTAAGTAATCTCTGGATCTAGAAATTCATTTCGTACAATTGAACCTTTTCAAACTGTTTCTTTTTAAGAACCAAAAAGATTTGTGCCAAAATAACGGATGCAAAGAAGAATAAAAGACCTTGGACGCGTAATGGATCTTGAAGCACTATTTCCGCATCTCCCTGACCAAAACCTCCCACGTTTGGATTGCTTGTTAATGGTTGATCAAGCTTGATGGATTCCCCCTCTGAAACAAGAAGTTCTGGTCCTGGAGGTATAATATCAACTACTTGGTGTCCATCCGATGCATCCACTATGGTTATTTCATATCCCCCCTTTTCTTTACGTCCTATTCTGCTTACTATACCTGCGGATGTAGCATTATAAACTGTATTGTTACTCTTGCTCCCATCAGGATAAATCTGACCCCTTCCCCTGTTCCCACCTACATATATCGGATATTTTAAGAAGTGAACGTCTTTCTTCGTAGTGGGGTCGGGGGAAAGAATGGGAAAGATGATTTCACTATATTTCTGACCTGGAACAGGACCTATCACAAGAATATTTCTTTTATTTGGACGATAACTCTGAAAAGAAAGATTTCCCATTTTTTCTTTCACTTCAGGAGAAATACGATCGGGGGGGGCTAATTCGAATCCCTCGGGTAAAATAAGAACAGCCCCCACATTTAAAGACCCTTTTTTACCATTAGCAAGAACTTGTTTCAGTTGCATATCATAAGGAATTCGAACAACTGCTTCAAATACAGTATCAGGGAGTACAGCTTGTGGAACTTCAATATCCACAGGCTTATTAGCTAAATGGCAATTGGCACATACAATTCGCCCCGTTGCTTCTCGTGGATTTTCATAACCTTGCTGCGCAAAAATGGGATATGCATTTGAAATGGATGCTCGAGTTATTACATATATCATGATCAATACAGAAATAGATCGAGTCATCTGTTCCTTTACCCAAGAAAAAGTATTTCTATTTTGCATGGTACAATCATTGATCCCGGAATTTCTACAATAAATTAGATAGGTAGCTAGTATAGTTCCCTATCCACGAATCTGCCATTGTACGGAAATAATTGTACTGGAATATAGGACGAATACCTTGAAGAGGTAGAAATATAAAGAATAAGTAAAATGCTTTCTTTATACACGTTATACACGAAGAAAAATTCTGATTTGATTGATATCGGGAGATCAAATAAGTTCTTCATTCATTCATTGAATGATAAATTACTACAAGCGAAGGAGATACCCGATTTAAAAAATGGAAGATCCAATATTTCACAATTGTATCTAGAATAACTGGAAAAGTGGAAACAAGACCAGATATAATTTGATCATTATGAGCCAGTCCAAAATCGTTGTAGATCGAACCAATCATGAGTTCCCAACCATGGGTCGAGTGAAATCCGATCCATAAATCCGTAACTAAAAGAATCGAAAAAGCTTTTATTGTGTCACTTAAGTTATAGAGGAATTCCTGAACCCAAGAATTAAGAATGACAAGTTCTGCATTACCCAGAATAAAATAACCACTTAGAATAGTGAAACAGATTATATTTGTCGAGAAATGCAAAATTATATGGAGATGATATTCATTGTGTGTTTTGACCAATTGTATCGTTTCCTTGTGTATTTCTATAGGAAGCTTTTGTATACGTGTCTCCGGGTATTCCTTTATCATTTCATTCAACAAGAGGAGTTCCTTTAATTCTAGGAATTTTTCTAGAACATTTTTCTCTTGAATATCATTTAAAAAAGTTTCGGATTGCCTAGTATTCCACCAATTAGTAACCCAAAGTTCCAAACTTTTATTAAATGATAGAGAGACCCACCAGGGCAAAAATATTATAGATGCAAGATATGGGAGGGAAGTCAATGCTTTCTTTTTTTTCATTTATTATCTGTGAATTGTTAATGAACTGCTTCATTCGTCAACTCTATCTGATATTTCTCTAAAGTACGAGTTATAAGTTATATAACAAGGTATCGAACCCAGGGATCTATTTCCATTTTTGTGTAAGAATTTAGTCCTTGGATCTAGAAGGAATATGGAAAAGGAAATTAGCAAGTTCCTTCCCTCATGCTGGGAAAACATTCATTCTTCATTTCAAAATACTTCAATTGGTACTCGCAAGAAATAGGCTAATTCTGCAGCTTTTTGTTCAATTTCTCGTGGAGTCAAATTCTCATCAGTACGAGTCAAGGGAATGGTTCCTTGGCCTCTGATTTCCATATAAAGAACACGACGAGGAAAAATACCCTCTTTAACCTCCATTCTGATTGATTGGATATCTTTCAGAAAGAAGCGAAGGAAGATTCGACGATTTATTCCGGGGAATCCCCAACGAAAAATACACATTATTCCTTCTTTTCTATCGAATCGGTCATAACCACTACCCACATTCCATGAAATTGTACACCACAAATAGGAACTAATAAATAGACCCGCGATCCCATAAAAAGACATCACGATCCCTTGTGGAAAAAAAATGATTTGGTTAGATGGAAATCCTGATATCAGATTCCTACCAAGATAACTGGAAGTTCCAACCACTAAAAATCCCAGTGAACCTAAAAGAAGGATACAGGCCCAGAAAAAATTACTTGTTTTTCGAGACCCTGTTATTAGTTCTATCCATATATGTTCTGATCGCCAGTTCATACTATATTAGATCTAGTTGCATTCGATTGGAATTGAGAGAATAACCAAAATGAATTTGACTTTTCTTGATGCCGAAATAACTTTCATCAACTAGTACTATTCTGATATGAACCATTAGAAGTAATTGGTTAGATACATTGACTTTCTATTATAAATTAGAAAAATATTCGCGGATCATTTTTAACCCACTATACCCACCCGCATATACATGCATTTATGCAGATATAATGTATCCGCATGCATAACAGTTCTTTCATTTGTGTTCGGAAAAAGTCACATATCCTACCATATTACACTAAAGAAATAGCTTATTATGATCCAGTGTTGAAAAAAATTGATGCAATTTTGTCCCGTCGGATCTAGACAATCTTATTTTTTTGGACATGAAGAAATAAAGAAGCCATTGCAATTGCCGGAAATACTAGGCCCACTAAAGGAACAAAAATAGAGGGTAAGTTAAGATCTGTCATGGAATGAGTACCTCAATTTAATATTTTATTTTTACCTATTATAAAGATATCTTATGATAAGTATATCTATTATAAAAAATAGTAAGTGTAAGTAATAAATAATATTAATAAATAATATTAAGTAGTTAATAAGTGCAAGGAATGGGGAATTAAGTGTACCTATTTCTCTTTCTACACGAATATGATGATACGCTTGAATAAATTTTCTTATTATTCTCCTATCCTCATATTCTTTCTATCTTTCGAATAAGGAGTTTCTTATTAATATTAAATATTGAATTATTTCTAAATTACATTATTAAGTGCGTGACTTTAACTAAACTAATTCAATCCAACAAACGGAGATTCCTAGTAAAAAGGGGGATTTCCTGGTAGATATAGAAATCCACTTCTATTCTATATTTTCTTTCGATATATATTTTTTATTCAAGGGAAAGAAACCGTGTAGCTGAAATAACTCACTCAGAACACCTTTTAAAGGATTACGTGGTACGATTAGGTCGAATAAACCCTTATGGAATGAATACTCAGCCGCTTGTGAACCATCGGGTACTATTTTATTCAATGTTTGTTCAATTACTCTTTTACCCGCAAATGCAATGTAGGCATTGGGTTCAGCAATAATAACATCTCCCAACATACCAAAACTGGCTGTTACTCCACCGGTTGTAGGAGATGTAAGGATTGATACGTAGAATAACTTTTTATTTGATTGATAATTAGATGAAGCAGAAGATATTTTAGCCATTTGCATCAAGCTCAAACTTCCTTCTTGCATGCGTGCTCCTCCAGAAGCACACACAATAATGACAGGTAGAGATCGATTAGTAGCATACTCGATCAAACGGGTTATTTTCTCGCCTACTACAGATCCCATACTACCCCCCATGAACTGAAAATCCATAACCCCAATTGCTATGGGAATGCTATTTAGTTGACCTATGCCTGTTTGAACAGCTTCAGTTAACCCTGTCCTTCTTTGATAAGAATGGATACGATCTCTATAAGGTTCCTCCTCTGAATGAAATTCAATGGGATCCATAGAGACCATATCTTCATCCATAGGATCCCAAGTGCCCGGATCAATCAAAAGTTCGATTCTATCTGAACTACTCATTTTCAAATGATATCCACACTGTTCACAAATATTCATTTTTGACCTAAAAAATTTTTTATAATTTAATCCATAACAATTTTCGCATTGAATCCATAAATGTCTGTATTTTTTATTTATATCT